TTAAAAATAAGCTAAATAAAGCTTTTGGGCTCATACCTCAAATATAAAGAATATCCTTTTTTTTAAATATAATAAAGTGCCTGATAAAAGGATTATTCTGATAGGATAAATTATGTAATTTTTTTACCTTTATTATATTTTATAGAATTAAACTATATCTAATAACTTCAAAAATTATTGTGCATCTTACACTAAAATATAATTTTATAATATGAATAATTTCATTTTAGAATAATTTTATTCTTATTTTTTATTATTTTAATATTTAATTCAAATAAAATATTTTTTTTATTTATTTTATTTTTTAGAACATTAATTTCTATTTCTTCTAATTCATGATTAGGTTGTTGAATTGGATTAGAAATTAATTTATTAAGTTTCATTCCCCTTATTACTACCCCCAATAATATGCTAAATTCAGAAGCTTCATTAAAATATTTTTTAACCCAATCAATTGCTTCAATTAATTTTTTATTTTCAATTTTATTAAGATTATTTTTAATAAAAAATTTTTTTTTTAATAATTTTTTAACTATTCTTATTAATTCCTCTTTATTAATAAAAATAGGATCAATTCCATTTCATTTTTGATTTCCTAATGTAATAGAAGGACTTTCATGATTTAATTGTTTTATTTTAATAACGTGACAAAAAATTACCCCTATAATTTTATTATCTTATTATTTTAATTTAAATTTTTTATATTTTATTATAATTCTAAATGTATTAATTGGAGCTATTGGAAGATTTAATCAAACTTCTTTACGAAAATTAATAGCCTTTTCCTCAATTAATAATTTAGGATGAATAATTTCTTCTATAATTATTAGTGAAAATCTTTGAATAATTTATTTTATTTTTTATTCAATTTTTTCATTTATTATTTGTTTTTTATTTTATATTATCAATATTTTTTTTATTAATCAATTATTTTTTTTTAATATAAATTTTTTAATTAAAATTTCAATTATAATTAATTTTTTTTCATTAGGGGGATTACCTCCATTTTTAGGGTTTTTCCCAAAATGAATTGTTATTAATTTTTTAATTAAAAATAATCTTTTTATTATTTCTTTTGTATTTATTATATCAAGATTAATTTTATTATTCGTTTATATTCGTATTATTTATTCTTCTTTATTATTATTTTCATTTAAATTAAAATGATTTAAAATTTTTTTAAAAAATAATTTTTTAATTTTTATTTATTTTTTTAATTTCATTTCTTTATTAGGTATAATTATTAGAACTTTTTTTTTCTAAGGTTTTAAGTTAATTATAAACTAATAATCTTCAAAATTATTTATAAAGAAATTTCTTTAAGCCTTAGTATTAATACACCTTAAAATTTGCAATTTTATATCATTATTTGAATATAAAGCTTATAATAAAAGAGAATTTCTCGTTAATAAATTTACAATTTATCGCTTATAACCTCAGCCATTTTATTAGCGAAAATGACTTTTTTCTACAAATCATAAAGATATTGGAACTTTATATTTTATTTTTGGAATTTGAGCAGGAATAGTAGGAACTTCTTTAAGTTTATTAATTCGAACTGAATTAGGAAATCCAGGATCATTAATTGGAGATGATCAAATTTATAATACTATTGTTACTGCTCATGCTTTTATTATAATTTTTTTTATAGTTATACCAATTATAATTGGAGGATTTGGAAATTGACTAGTACCCCTTATACTAGGAGCTCCAGATATAGCTTTCCCCCGAATAAATAATATAAGATTTTGATTATTACCTCCATCCTTAATTTTAATTATTTCAAGTAGAATCGTCGAAAATGGAGCAGGAACAGGATGAACAGTTTACCCCCCACTTTCATCTAATATTGCCCACGGAGGATCATCAGTTGATTTAGCTATTTTTTCCCTCCATTTAGCTGGTATCTCATCAATTTTAGGAGCAATTAATTTTATCACAACTATTATTAATATACGAATTAATAGTATATCCTTTGATCAAATACCATTATTTGTTTGATCTGTTGGTATTACAGCCCTTCTTTTACTATTATCTTTACCTGTTTTAGCTGGAGCCATTACTATACTTTTAACAGATCGTAATTTAAATACTTCATTTTTTGATCCTGCTGGAGGAGGAGATCCTATTTTATACCAACATTTATTTTGATTTTTTGGACACCCAGAAGTTTATATTTTAATTTTACCAGGATTTGGAATAATTTCTCATATAATTTCCCAAGAAAGTGGAAAAAAAGAAACTTTTGGTTATTTAGGTATAATTTATGCTATAATAGCAATTGGCCTTTTAGGTTTTATTGTTTGAGCTCATCATATATTTACAGTAGGTATAGATATTGATACACGAGCTTATTTTACATCAGCTACTATAATTATTGCTGTTCCAACAGGAATTAAAATTTTTAGTTGACTAGCTACTCTTCATGGAACCCAAATTAACTATAGACCTTCAATATTATGAAGATTAGGATTTATTTTTCTTTTTACAGTAGGAGGTTTAACAGGAGTTGTTTTAGCTAATTCTTCAATTGATATTACCCTTCACGATACATATTATGTTGTAGCTCATTTTCATTATGTTTTATCTATAGGAGCTGTATTCGCTATTTTTGGTGGATTTATTCATTGATATCCTTTATTTACAGGTTTAACTATAAATCCATACTTACTAAAAATTCAATTTATTTCTATATTTATTGGAGTTAATCTAACCTTCTTTCCTCAACATTTTTTAGGATTAGCAGGAATACCTCGTCGCTATTCAGATTACCCAGATAGATTCATTTCTTGAAATATTATTTCATCATTTGGTTCTTATATTTCATTATTTTCAATAATTATAATAATAATTATTGTTTGAGAATCTATGATTAACCAACGTTTAATTATTTTTTCATTAAATATATCCTCATCTATTGAATGATATCAAAATTTACCTCCTGCTGAACATTCATATAATGAATTACCTATTTTAAGTAATTTCTAATATGGCAGATTATATGTAATGGATTTAAACCCCATTTATAAAGGATTATCCTTTTTTTAGAATATGGCAACATGATCTAATCTTAATTATCAAAATAGAGCTTCACCATTAATAGAACAAATTATTTTTTTTCATGATCACACTTTAATTATTTTAATTATAATTACAATTTTAGTTTCTTATTTAATAATTAGACTATTTTTCAATAAATATATTAATCGATTTCTTTTAGAAGAACAAATAATTGAATTAATTTGAACTATTTTACCCGCAATTACCCTTATTTTTATTGCTTTACCATCTCTACGGCTTTTATATTTATTAGATGAACTTAATAATCCTTTAATTACTTTAAAATCAATTGGTCATCAATGATATTGAAGTTATGAATATTCAGATTTTAATAATGTTGAATTTGATTCTTATATAATTCAATCAACTAATAATTTAAATAATTTTCGTCTTTTAGATGTAGATAATCGAATTATTTTACCAATAAATAATCAAATTCGTATTTTAATTACAGCTACTGATGTTATTCATTCATGAACTATTCCATCTTTAAGAGTAAAAGTTGATGCTAATCCAGGTCGATTAAATCAAACAAGATTTTTTATTAATCGACCTGGAATCTTTTATGGTCAATGTTCAGAAATTTGTGGGGCAAATCATAGTTTTATACCTATTGTAATTGAAAGAATTTCAATTAAAAACTTTATTAATTGAATTAATAATTATTCATCATTGGATGACTGAAAGCAAGTACTGGTCTCTTAAACCATTTTATAGTAAATTAGCAATTACTTCTAATGAAAGAATTAGTTAATTTATAACATAAATATGTCAAATTTAAATTATTACTTTAGTAATATTCTTTTATTCCCCAAATAATACCTATTAATTGAATTTTTTCATTAATTTTTTTTATTACAATTTTTATTATTTTTAATATTATAAATTATTTCATTTTTATACAAAATAATAATAATATTAATAATAATAATAATAAAATTAATAAAAATAATTTTAATTGAAAATGATAAATAATTTATTTTCAATTTTTGATCCTTCTACTAATATTTTTAATTTATCAATTAATTGAATTAGAACTTTTATTGGTTTAATATTTATCCCATATTCTTTTTGATTAATTCCCAATCGCCATTTTATTTTATGAAATTTTGTTTCTTTTAAGTTGCATAAAGAATTTAAAACTCTTATAGGATCTAATAGATTTAATGGTTCAACTTTTATTTTTATTTCTTTATTTTTTTTTATTTTATTTAATAATTTTTTAGGGTTATTTCCATATATTTTTACTAGAACTAGTCATCTAAATATTTCACTATCATTATCTTTAACATTATGATTAAGATTTATAATCTATGGATGAATTAATAATACTCAACATATATTTATTCACATAATTCCTCAAGGAACCCCAACCATTCTAATACCTTTTATAGTATTAATTGAAACAATCAGAAATATTATTCGTCCTGGAACTTTAGCTGTTCGACTTACAGCTAATATAATCGCTGGTCATTTATTATTAACTCTTTTAAGTAACACAGGTACAAATATACCTAATTATTTATTAATTATTTTAATTATTATTCAAATTTTATTATTAATTTTAGAATCTGCTGTTGCAATTATTCAATCTTATGTTATTACTATTTTAAGTACTCTTTATTCTAGTGAAGTTAATTAATGACATCTAATCATAATCATCCATATCATTTAGTAGATTTTAGACCTTGACCATTAACTGGAGCTATTGGAGTAATAACCTTAGTAACAGGAATAGTAAAATGATTTCATAATTTTAATTTTAACTTAATTATTTTAGGATATATTATTATTTTATTAACTATATATCAATGATGACGAGATATTTGCCGAGAAGGAACATTCCAAGGTAAACATACAATTTTAGTTACTAAAGGTCTTCGATGAGGAATAATTTTATTTATTATTTCAGAAATTTTTTTCTTTATTTCATTCTTCTGAGCATTTTTCCATAGAAGTCTTTCACCTAATATTGAAATTGGATCAATATGACCCCCTATAAGAATTATTCCATTTAACCCATTTCAAATTCCTTTACTTAATACTATCATTTTAATTACTTCAGGTATTACTGTTACATGAGCTCATCATGCTCTTATAGAAAATAATTTTACTCAAACATTACAAAGCTTAATTATTACTGTTATATTAGGAATTTATTTTACTATTCTTCAAGCATATGAATATATTGAAGCTCCTTTTTCAATTGCAGATAGAATTTATGGATCAACATTTTTTATAGCAACAGGATTTCATGGAATTCATGTAATTATTGGAACTATTTTTTTATTAACTTGTTTAATTCGACATTTAAATAATCATTTTTCTAATACCCATCACTTTGGATTTGAAGCAGCTGCTTGATACTGACACTTTGTTGATGTTGTTTGACTTTTCCTTTATATTTCCATTTATTGATGAGGAAATTAATTATTTATATAATATATTTAGTATATTTGACTTCCAATCAAAAAGTTTAATTTTTATTAATATAAATAATAATTTTAATAATAATAATATCAATAATTATAATTATTATTTCTAACATTTTTATAATAATTTCATTTATTATTTCAAAAAAATCTTTTCTTGATCGAGAAAAATGTTCACCATTTGAATGTGGATTTGACCCTAAATCTTTATCTCGAATTCCATTTTCATTACATTTTTTCCTAATTACAGTAATTTTTTTAATTTTTGATGTTGAAATTGCCCTAATTTTTCCTATAATTCCCACTTTTTTAAGAGTAAACTTATTTACATGATTTAAAATTAATTTTTTTTTTATTATTATTTTATTAGTAGGATTATACCATGAATGAAATCAAAATATATTAAGATGAACAAATTAAGGATTATAGTTTATTTAAAACTTTTGATTTGCATTCAAATAATATTGAATTTTCAATTTATCTTAAATAAGAAGCAATTTGCATTTAATTTCGACTTAAAAGATAGAGTTATAAAACTCCTTATTTATTAATTGAAACCAAAAAGAGGTATATCACTGTTAATGATAAAATTGAATAAAAATTCCAATTAAGAAATATATTATAATTAAGCTGCTAACTTAATTTATAGTGAATAAAATCATTAATATTTCTTCATATTATATATATATATATATATATATATATATATATAGTTAAAATAAAACTTTACATTTTCATTGTAAAAATAAAAAATTTTTTTTTTTATAAATATTTAAAGATTAAAAAATCACCCTAATATCTTCAATATTATACTCTTATATTAAGCTATTTAAATAAATTATAATTAAAATAATAAAAATTATTATTCATATAATAAATCTAAATAAATAAATTTTAAAATTATTTAATTGATAAATTATATTAATTAAAGAATAAAACTTAACAATTTTGTATATTCCTTGACCTCTATAAATTTCTCTTCAACCTATATCAATATTTTTTGTTAAAATTTGGCCAAATTTTAAAAAATAATAATTTAAACCATAAGTTGATAATCTAGGTAAAAATCATATTATAGTTAAAAATTCTCTTAAATTATAAAATATTAAATATTTATTTAAAGAATATAAATTTATATTTCTTACTAATCATCCTATTAATATTCCTAAAATACTAACATAAATTACTATTATTTTTAAAGAAATTGGTAAATAAATTATATAAGGATAATAAAAAATTAATCAACTTAAAAATCTACCAGAAATTAAACTTATAAATAATAAAACAAATATACTTTTTAATATAATATAATCCTCATCATATAAATTATAAATTGATAATAAATTATAATCATTAATTATTAAATATATTAATAAACGTAAAGTATAAAATATAGTTAACCCAGTAGAAAAATAATATAAATAAAAAATTAATAAATTTAAATTATTTATTCTTACTACCTCTAAAATTATATCCTTTGAATAAAACCCAGCTAAAAATGGAATCCCACATAAAGCTAAATTAGAGATATTTATACATAAAGAAGTTAAAGGAATATATAAACTAATTCCCCCTATAATACGAATATCTTGATTATTATTTATTATATGAATAATTACTCCCGCACATATAAATAATAAAGCTTTAAATATAGCATGAGTTAATAAATGAAAAAAAGCCAAATCATAAAATCCTATTCTTAAAATTCTTATTATTAAACCTAACTGACTTAATGTAGATAAAGCAATAATTTTTTTTAAATCAAATTCATAATTTGCACAAATACCAGCTATTATTATAGTTAATCCAGAAAATAATAATAAAAATTTTAAAAAAAATATTTCTACCAATACATTGTTAAAACGAATTAATAAATAAACCCCTGCAGTTACTAAAGTAGAAGAATGAACTAAAGCAGAAACTGGAGTAGGAGCAGCCATAGCAGCAGGTAACCATGAACTAAAAGGAATTTGAGCTCTTTTAGTTATAGCAGCAATAATAACTAATAAACTAATAATCTTTATAGAAAAATCATTAGTTATAAATTCTAAATAAAAAATATAATTTCAACTCCCATAATTTAATATTCAAGAAACTAATATTAAAATTATAACATCACCTACTCGATTAGATAAAGCAGTTAATATACCAGCATTATAAGATTTAATATTTTGATAATAAATTACTAAACAATAAGAAACTAAACCTAACCCATCTCAACCTAAAAAAATTCTAATTATATTAGGACTAATAATTAATAAAATTATCGAAAATACAAATAATAAAACTAAAATAATAAATCGATTTAAATTTAATTCAGATCTTATATATCTCTTTCTATAAAAAATAACTGAAGAAGAAATTAAAGAAACAAATATTATAAATAATAAAGATATTCAATCTAATAAAATAGAAATTACAATATTAATTGAATTAAAAGAAATAATTTCTCATTCTAAAAAAATAACTAAATTATTTATAATAAAATAAATCATCATAAAAAAATTAATTAATATAAAAAAAAATAAAAAAAAAAATCTAATAAAACAAATTGAAAATTTATTAAATTTATTAATAACTTAAAATGATATCTCATATAATTGACTCCACAAATCAACATTTTAATTTTAAATTATTTAAGTAAAATCAAATTATTCTATAATCAATTTTTATAATTAAAATATTTAAAGGTAATCAATGTAATAATAATATTAAATATTCTCGAGAAGTTCCAGTATAAAATCTATAAATCCCTATATTATATTTTCCATGTTGAGTATAAGAATATAAATATAATCTATACCCAGCTCTAAAAAATGAAATAAATATTAATATAATTATTCTTAATCAAGATCATCTAATTAATCTATTAATTAATCTAATTTCACCTATTAAATTTAAAGAAGGAGGAGCAGCCATATTAGATGATATTAATAAAAATCATCATAATCTTATTGAGGGTATAAAATTTATTATCCCCTTATTAATAAATAATCTTCGTCTATTCAAACGTTCATAATTTATATTTGACAAACAAAATATTCCAGAAGAACATAATCCATGTCCAATTATTAAAATATAAGATCCTATATACCCTCAATAATTTATTGTTATAATACCCCCAATTACAATACTTATATGCGCTACAGAAGAATAAGCAATTATAGATTTTATATCAATTTGACAAAAACATTTTAATCTAATATAAAATCCTCCAATTAAACTAATTACTACCCAAATAAATCTTATTTTTAAATTAATTTTTTGTAAAATAATTATAATTCGTAAAAGACCATAACCCCCTAATTTTAATATAATTGCAGCTAAAATTATAGAACCAGAAATTGGAGCCTCTACATGAGCTTTAGGAAGTCAAAGATGTACAAAATATATAGGTATCTTCACTAAAAAAGCAATAATTAAACTTAAATATAAAATTAATAAATTATAATCATAAAATTTTAAAAAATAAATTATTATATAATTTATATTATTATAAACATAAAAAATTCCTAGTAATAAAGGTAAAGAAGCAAATAAAGTATAAAATAATAAATATATCCCTGCTTGAATTCGTTCAGGTTGATAACCTCAACCAATAATTAATATTAAAGTTGGAATTAATCTTCTTTCAAAAAATAAATAAAATAAAAATAAATTTAAAACTCTAAAAGTTAAATATAATATTAATATTAAAAAAATAATATTACATATAAATAAACCTGTATAAATATTATTTTTATATAATCTCTCTCTTGCTATTAATATTAAACTTCTAATTCAAATTCTTAATAAAATTAAACCATAAGAAATTATGTCATAACCTAATATATATCTTAAATTACAAAAATTTATAATATTAATAGAAGAATTTATAAATATTAATATTAATAATATTATTAATATTTGAACCAATCAAAATAYATTTTTTTTAAAACATAAAGGAATTATAAAAATTATTATTAATAAAAATTTTATCATTAAATTAAATTAAAACTTTGAAAATAATCATTCCCATGAGTTCGAATTATAGAAACTAAAATAGATAACCCCAATGCCCCCTCACAAACAGAAAAAACTAAAAATACTATTAATATATATATATTATAATTAATTATTATTAAATATAATAATATTAAAAAAAAAATTCTCAAAACTATAAATTCTAAACTTATTAATACAATTAATAAATGTTTATGTTTTGAAACAAAAATTATATTACCTAATATAAATATAATTAAAATAATTAATCTTATATTTAACATTAGTAATTAATAAGTTTTTATAGTTTAACAAAAACTTTGGTCTTGTAAATCAAAAATAAGAATCTTTCTTTAAAAACTTCAAAGAAAAAGATTCTCTTTATCTATAATCTCCAAAATTATTATTTTTATAAACTATTCTTTGATATTTTTAAAAATATTTTTTTCTTTTTTATTAATTTCTATTTCAATTTTATTATATTTTATTAATCACCCTCTAGCAATAGGATTATTAATTTTAATCCAAACTCTTTTAACTTGTTTAATTTCAGGTATATTAATTAATACTTACTGATTTTCTTATATTCTTTTTTTAGTATTTTTAGGAGGATTATTAGTATTATTTATTTATGTATCAAGTGTAGCTTCTAATGAATTATTTAAAATTCATTTTATAAGTAAATTTTCATTTATTTATGTATTTATTATTATAATTTTTAGTATTTTAATTAAAAACAATTTAATTTGAATAAATTTTTTTTTTAATGATGAAATAATTAATTTTTTTAATTCAATTTTATTTTTTAATAACGAATATAATTTTAATCTTTCTAAACTATATAATAAACAAAATTATTTTTTAATAATAATATTAATTATTTATTTATTTATTACATTAATTGCAATTGTAAAAATTACAAATATTTTTTTTGGTCCATTACGATCATTTAATAACTAATGATAAATTTATTTAAACCTATTCGTAAAAATCACCCTATTATTAAAATTATTAATGGATCATTAATTGATCTTCCAACCCCTTCTAATATTTCCTCATGATGAAATTTTGGATCATTATTAGCTTTATGTTTAATAATTCAAATTTTAACAGGATTATTTTTAACTATATATTATACAGCTAATATTGATCTAGCTTTTTTCAGAGTTAATTATATTTGTCGAAATGTTAATTATGGTTGACTAATTCGAACTTTACACGCTAATGGAGCATCNTTTTTTTTTATTTGTATTTATTTTCATATTGGTCGAGGAATTTATTATGAATCATTTAATCTAAAATTCACCTGAATAATTGGAATTATTATTTTATTTTTATTAATAGCAACAGCTTTTATAGGATATGTTTTACCTTGAGGGCAAATATCTTTTTGAGGAGCTACTGTAATTACTAATCTTCTATCTGCAATTCCATACTTAGGAACTACTTTAGTTAATTGAATTTGAGGAGGATTTGCAGTAGATAATGCAACTCTAACTCGATTTTATACATTTCATTTCTTATTTCCATTTATTATTCTTATATTAACTATAATTCATTTATTATTTTTACACCAAACAGGATCTAATAATCCTTTAGGAATTAATAGAAATTTAGATAAAATTCCTTTTCATCCATTTTTTACATTTAAAGATTTAATTGGATTTATTATTTTAATCTCAATTTTAACCTTTCTTTCCCTTATTAATCCTTACTTATTAGGGGACCCAGATAATTTTATTCCAGCTAATCCTTTAGTTACCCCTATTCATATTCAACCTGAATGATATTTTTTATTTGCTTATGCCATTCTTCGATCTATCCCTAATAAATTAGGGGGTGTAATTGCATTAGTTATATCTATTTTAATTTTAATTATTTTACCATTTACATTTAATAAAAAAATTCAAGGTATTCAATTTTATCCTATTAATCAAATTTTATTTTGATCATTAATTACTACAAYTATTCTTTTAACTTGAATTGGAGCACGATCTGTCGAAATTCCTTACATTATTACAGGACAAATTCTTACCTTAATTTATTTTTCTTATTTTATTATAAATCCAATTTTAAATAAATTCTGAGATAAATTAATTTTTAATTCTTAATTAATGAGCTTGTAAAGCATTTGTTTTGAAAACTTAAGAAAGAATAATTATTCTATTAATTTATACTAAATTTATTTTATAAATTAAAATCATTTTTAATCCTATAAAAAATAATAGATAATTTAAAGATACAGGTAAATATCTTTTTCAACATAAATATATTAATTTATCATAACGATAACGAGGTAATGTCCCTCGAACTCAAATAAAAAAAAAAGATATAAATACCAATTTTAAATAAAATATTAAATTTAAATCATAACCCCCTATATAAATAATAACAAATAATAATCTTATAAATAAAATTCTTGAATATTCAGCTAAAAAAATTAATGCAAATCCTCCTCTTCTATATTCAATATTAAATCCTGAAACTAATTCTCTTTCACCTTCAGCAAAATCAAAAGGAGTTCGATTAGTTTCTGCTATTAAAGAAGACAAAAAACATATTCTTAAAGGTAACATTAATATTAATAATCAAATTAAATATTGATATTCACTAAATTTAATTATATTAAAATCTATAATTAAAATAATACTTGATATTAAAATTAAAGATAAACTTACTTCATAAGAAATTGTTTGAGCAACTGCTCGTAATCCCCCTAATAATGAATAATTTCTATTCGAAGACCAACCAGCAATTAATAAAGTATAAACTCCAATTCTAGCACAACATAAAAAAAATAATAATCCTAAATTAAATATAATTATATTAAAAATATAAGGAATTAATATTCAAACTATTAAAGATAATATAAATCTTACAATAGGAGAAAAATAAAATGAAAAATAATTTGAATAATTTAAATATACTTGTTCTTTAGAAAATAATTTAATAGCATCACAAAAAGGTTGTAAAACCCCTAATATACCTATTTTATTAGGACCTTTTCGAATTTGAATATAACCTAAAATTTTTCGCTCTAATAATGTTAAAAAAGCAACTCCAATTAAAACACCAATTAATAAAATTAAACCCCCAATAAAAATATTATATAAATCTTGTATTATCATATACTATTTATATAATACAATTAATTATATATTAATGAATTCTAAAATCATCACATTTTTCTGTCAAAATAGTATAAATTTTAATTAATAATATTCATTAAATTTTAATTATTAAAAATATTTGATCCTTTCGTACTAAAATATTTATATACTTATTTTAAAGATAGAAACCAACCTGGCTNNCACCGGTTTGAGCTCAGATCATGTAAGATTTTAATGATCGAACAGATCAAAATTTTAAACTTTTGCATTTAAATTTTATCTTAATCCAACATCGAGGTCGCAAACTTTTTTTTTTATTTGAACTAAAAAAAAATATTACGCTGTTATCCCTAAGGTAATTTTTTCTTTTAATCATTAAAAATGGATCATTTATTCACTTATTTATGTTTTATAGAAAAAAAAGTTAAATTAATTTTTTTATCACCCCAATAAAATATTCATTTTATTTTTAATTTTTATATATACATATAATCTTAAATAATTTCAATATAAAACTCTATAGGGTCTTCTCGTCTTTTAAAATTATTTTAGCTTTTTAACTAAAAAATTAAATTTTAATTTTAAATTAGAGACAGTTAATATTTCATCCAATCTTTCATACAAGTCTTCAATTAAAAGACTATTAATTATGCTACCTTTGTACAGTCAATATACTGCAGCCCTTTAATATAATATCAGTGGGCAGATTAGACTTTAAATTATTTTCTAAAAGACATGTTTTTGATAAACAAGTGAATATAAAATTTTGCCGAATTCCTTTAATTTAATTTTTATTAATTAAATTATATTTTAAATTAATATACTAATTTTATCATTATTTTTAATTTTTTATTATTTTTATTATTATTTTATAAAAAATTAAATTTTTATTAAATTTTATTTTAAATAAAATTTTTTTATAATAAATTATAATTTTTAAACAATATAAATTTTAAAATTTTTATTTAACTTTAATTTTAATTATAAAATTTTATATTAAAGCTTATCCCTTAATATATTTAATTTTAAAATTTTATTTTTAATTATAATTAAAAATAAAATTTTTTAAATTTTAAATTAAATTTTTTTCTAAAATAACTAGATATCTTCAAAAACGATTAACATTTCATTTCAAATTAATTATTTAAAATAATTTTTCTACATTAACTTTTATAATTAATTAACTCTTTTAAATTCGAGATTTCTTTATAAAAAAAATATTTTTTTATAAACTCTGATACACAAGATACATCAAATAAAAATTACTTTTTCATTAATTCATTTTCAATTATTTCAAATTTCTTTTTCAATACTAATTAACTATAAAATAATTTATTTTTTTTTAAAAAAATACTTTAATACCCCCCAATATTAAAAATTTTTTTATTATTTATATTTTATTAATTTACCCCCTCAAATTAATTAATTATTTTAATTTCTTTTCAATGTAAATGAAATACTTAACAAGCTCTAATTTGTTCATTCTAGAAACACTTTCCAGTACTTCTACTTTGTTACGACTTATTTCAATTTTTAAATGAAAGTGACGGGCAATATGTACATATTTCAATTTTTAATCATTTTAATAAATTAATTAAAATTACATTTAAATCCATCTTCAATTAATTTTTACAAAACTTTTCCGCTTAAATAATTTCATTGTAATCCATCTTAAACTTAATTATAATCTGCATCTTGATCTGAATTAAATTTTATTTTAAATTTTAAAATATTATTTTTATTTAAAAATATTTTTTTAACAATGATATACAAAATTATAAATTAAGTAAATTTATTCGTGGATTATCAATTATTAGACAGATTCCTCTAAATGAACTAAAATACCGCCATATTATTTAAGTTTCAATAATATTTTATTTACTATTTTAGTATTTTTAATTAAATTTTTAATAATAGGGTATCTAATCCTAGTTTAAAATAAAATTTATTAAATCATAATTTTAAAATAATTTTTAATTAAATTAAAATTTCACTTAATAATTTAATATTTAATTTAATAAATAATTATTTATTATATACTGAAATAATTTAATTTAATTTTTGTTTAACCGCAACTGCTGGCACAAAATTAGTTATTAATTTAAATATTACTAAATCTTAATTTCTTAAATTTTTAATTTTAATTACTACTTAAATTAAATTAATTATTATTTAAATAATTAAAATTTAACACTAAAATTTATATGTAAAATAAATTTAAAATAAATTATAAAAAATATAAAAAATTTATCTATATGCATAATATTTTGCATAGATTTTTTTTTTTTTTTTTTTATATTATATATTTAATAAACATTAATAAATTTTTATTATTTCTCTTATTTTTTTTCTAGTAATATTATTATAAAAATTAATTTAATTATAGATCTATCGTAATTCTAATTAAATAACAATAAATTATAAATGTATATATTAATTAAATGATAATTTAATAAATATATATATATATTAATTAATTAAATATTTAATTAATTAATAAAATTTTTATAATTTAAATATTTAATATATATATATATATAATATAATAATTTTAATAATTGCTAAACCATAGTTAATAAATTACACATTAATAATAAA